ACTTTTCATACGGGTGGAGTATTCACAGGCGGTACTGCCGAACATGTACGAGCTCCTTCTAATGGAAAAATAAAGTTCAATGAGTATTTGGTTCATCCCACACGTACCCGTCATGGGCATCCTGCTTTTCTATGTTCTATAGACTTGTATGTAACTATTGAGAGTCGGGATATTATACATAGTGTGAATATTCCACCAAAAAGTTTGATTTTAGTTCAAAATGATCAATATGTAGAATCTGAACAAGTGATTGCCGAGATTCGTGCCGGAACGTCTACTTTTCATTTTAAAGAGAGGGTTCGAAAACATATTTATTCTGAATCAGAGGGAGAAATGCACTGGAGTACTGATGTCTACCACGCACCTGAATATACATATAGTAATGTTCATCTATTACCAAAAACAAGTCATTTATGGATATTAGCGGGGGGTCCGTGCAGATCCAGTATAGTGTCTTTTTCGCTTCACAAGGATCAAGATCAAATGAATGTTCATTCTTTTTCTGTCGACGAAAGATATAGCTCTGACCTCTCAATTACTAAGGATCGAGTAAGACATAAATTGTTGGATCCTTCTGGTACTCGTAAAAAATATAGGGAAATTCTTGATTATTCAAGACTTGATCGAATTATATCCAATGGTCATTGGAATTTCATATACCCTTCGATTCTCCAAGAGAATTCTGATTTCTTGGCGAAAAGACGAAGAAATAGATTTCTCATCCCATTACAATACGATCAAGAACGAGAGAAAGAATTAATACCCTCTTTTGGTATTTCGATTGAAATACCCATAAATGGTATTTTACGTAGAAATAGTATTCTTGCTTATTTTGATGATCCACGATACAGAAGAAAGAGTTCGGGAATTACTAAATATGGGACCGCGGAGGTGGATTCCATAGTCAAAAAAGAAGATTTGATTGAGTATCGAGGAGCAAAAGAATTGAGTCCGAAATACCAAATGAAAGTGGATCGGTTTTTTTTTATTCCCGAAGAGGTGCATATCTTACCCGGATCTTTGTCTATAATGGTCCGGAACAATAGTATCATTGGAGTAGATACACAACTTGCTTTAAATACAAATACAAGAAGCCGAGTAGGTGGATTAGTCCGAGTGGAGAGAAAAAAAAAAAGTATTGAACTAAAAATCTTTTCTGGAGATATTCATTTTCCCGGAGAGACAGATAAGATATCCAGACACAGTGGCATTTTGATACCACCAGGAACGGAAAAAAAAAATTCTAAGGAATCAAAAACAAAATCGAAAAATTGGATCTATGTCCAACGGATCACACCTATCAAAAAAAAGTATTTTGTTTTGGTTCGGCCCGTAGTCACATATGAAATAGCTGATGGGATAAATTTAGCAAAACTTTTCCCTCAAGATCTCTTGCAGGAAAAAGAAAATGTCCAGCTTAGAGTTGTCAATTATATCCTTTATGGAAATGGAAAGTCAATTCGAGGAATTTATCACACAAGTATTCAATTAGTTCGGACTTGCTTAGTATTGAATTGGGACCAAGAAAAAAACAGTTCTATGGAAGAGGTTCATGCTTCCTTTGTTGAAGTAAGGGCAAATGATCTGATTCGTGATTTCATAAGAATTGAATTAGTCAAGTCTACTATTTCATATACCGGAAAAAGGTACGATACGGCAGGTTCGGGATTGATTCCTGATAATGGATTAGATCGCACCAATATCAATCCTTTTTATTCCAAAGTGAGGATTCCATTAGTTACCCAGCATCAAGGAACTATTGGTACGTTGTTGAATCGAAATAAGGAAGGCCAATCTTTGAGAATTTTGTCATCATTCAATTGTTTTCGAGTTGGTCCATTCAACGGTTCGAAATATAACAATGTGGCAAAAGAATCGAATCCCATAACTCCAATTAGGGGTTTGTTGGGCCCCTTAGGTACAATAGTATCTAAAATAGTGAACTTTTATTCATCTTACCATTTAATAACTCATAATCAGATCTTGTTAAACAAATATTGGCTACTTGACAATTTTAAACAGACTTTCCAAGTACTTGAAGTACTTAAATACTGTTTAATAGATGAAAATAGGAGGATTTATAATCCCAGTCCATGCAATAACATCATTTTGAATCCATCCCATTTGAATTGGTGCTTTCTACATTACAATTATTGTGAAGAGACATCCACAATAATTAGCATTGGACAATTTATTTGTGAAAATATATGTCTATTTAAATATGGACCACACATAAAAAAATCTGGTCAAATTTTCATTGTTCATGTTGACTCTTTAATTATAAGATCAGCTAAGCCTTATTTGGCCACTCCAGGAGCGACTGTTCATGGACATTATGGAGAAACCCTTTCTGAAGGAGATACATTAGTTACATTTATATATGAAAAATCCCGATCTGGTGACATAACGCAAGGTCTTCCAAAAGTGGAACAAATCTTAGAAGTGCGCTCGATTGGTTCAATATCGATGAACCTTGAAAGGAGAGTTGAAGGTTGGAACGAGCGTATACCAAGAGTTCTTGGAATTCCTTGGGGATTCTTAATTGGAGCTGAACTAACCATAGCCCAAAGTCGTATCTCTTTGGTTAATAAGATCCAAAAGGTTTATCGATCCCAGGGGGTACAGATCCATAATAGACATATAGAGATTATTGTACGGCAAGTAACATCAAAAGTGTTGGTTTCAGAAGATGGAATGTCTAATGTTTTTTTACCTGGAGAACTAATCGGATTGTTGCGAGCGGAACGAGCAGGGCGTGCTTTAGACGAAGCAATCTGTTATCGGGCAATTTTCTTGGGAATAACGAGGGCATCTCTGAATACTCAAAGTTTCATATCCGAAGCAAGTTTTCAAGAAACTGCTAGAGTTTTGGCAAAAGCTGCTCTACGGGGTCGTATTGATTGGTTGAAGGGTCTGAAAGAAAATGTTGTTTTGGGGGGGATTATCCCTGTCGGTACTGGATTCAAAAAATTAGTGCACCGTTCAAAGCAAGACATTCATTTGGAAATAAAAAAGAAAAATCTATTCGAGTTGGAAATGAGAGATATTTTGTTACACCATAGAGAATTTTTTTGTTCTTGCGCCCCAAGCAATTTCTATGACACACCAGAAAAATCATTTAAGCGAATTCATAATTCTTAAGGAGATATTTTTCTTTTTACTTTACTAGTTATTGATTGGGTACTAAATAAAATGAAGAAATTAAGTTAAGTAATAAAAAAAATTAATGGTTTGGGCTGTGTATCAACGGCCAATCCCGGCAGAAGGTTCCGTAGGAACAATTATTTATTTGTTTATTTGTTAAAAAAAAAAGAAAGCGTGGGAAAGATGACAAGAAGATATTGGAACATCCATTTGGAAGAGATGATGGAAGCAGGAGTTCATTTTGGTCATGGTACTAAGAAATGGAATCCTAGAATGGCCCCTTACATCTCTGCAAAGCGTAAAGGTATTCATATTATAAATCTCACTAGAACTGCTCGTTTTTTATCGGAAGCCTGCGATTTAGTTTTTGATGCAGCAAGTCGAGGAAAAAACTTCTTAATTGTTGGTACCAAAAATAAAGCAGCGGATTTAGTAGCATCAGCTGCAATAAGGGCTCGATGTCATTATGTTAATAGAAAATGGCTCGGCGGTATGTTAACGAATTGGTCCACTACGGAAACGAGACTTCATAAGTTCAGAGACTTAAGAGCAGAACAAAAGATGGGGAAACTCAACCGTCTCTCTAAAAGAGATGCAGCAATGTTGAAGAGAAAATTATCTACTTTGCAAACATATCTGGGCGGGATCAAATATATGACAGAATTGCCCGATATTGTAATAATCGTTGATCAGCAAGAAGAATATACAGCTCTTCGAGAATGTGTCATTTTGGGAATTCCGACGATTTGTTTAATCGATACAAATTGTGACCCAGATCTCGCAGATATTTCGATTCCAGCCAACGATGACGCTATAGCTTCAATCCGATTGATTCTTAACAAATTGGTATCCGCAATTTGTGAGGGCCGTTCTAGCTATATAAGAAGTCGTTGATTATGTTATGATTAAGAATAATAATAATAAGATTAGTTAATTATTTTGATTTATTGGATCGGTTACTATTCTTGTCTTTCATTTTTAAAAAGAGATAAAATGGGATATTGATATTATGTTATGTGATTTCTTGGTATCCTAACTATATGATTAATGATGAAAGTAGATGAGTCGAGAAAGAGATGGTTGAATCAAAATAATTCTTTTTTTCAGTTCGATTTCTGTCAGAGGACAATATGAATGTTATACCATGTTCCATTAAAACACTCAAAGGGTTATACGATATATCAAGTGTAGAAGTAGGCCAACATTTATATTGGCAAATAGGAGGTTTACAAATTCATGCCCAAGTACTTATCACTTCTTGGGTCGTAATTGCTATCTTATTAGGTTCAGTCATCATATCCGTTCGGAATCCACAAACCATTCCGACCGACGGTCAGAATTTCTTCGAATATGTCCTTGAATTTATTCGAGACTTGAGCAAAACCCAGATTGGAGAAGAATATGGCCCTTGGGTTCCCTTTATTGGAACTATGTTCCTATTTATTTTTGTTTCGAATTGGTCAGGTGCCCTTTTACCTTGGAAAATCATACAGTTACCTCATGGGGAGCTAGCCGCCCCCACAAATGATATAAATACTACTGTTGCTTTAGCTTTACTCACGTCAGTAGCATATTTTTATGCGGGTCTTACCAAAAAAGGATTGGGTTATTTCGGAAAATACATTCAACCAACTCCAATACTTTTACCAATTAACATCCTAGAAGATTTCACAAAACCTTTATCTCTTAGTTTTCGACTTTTCGGGAATATATTAGCTGATGAATTAGTAGTTGTTGTTCTTGTTTCTTTAGTACCTTTAGTAGTTCCTATACCTGTCATGTTTCTTGGATTATTTACAAGCGGTATTCAAGCTCTTATTTTTGCAACTTTAGCCGCGGCTTATATAGGGGAATCCATGGAGGGTCATCATTGATTAGTTTTCGAAATAGTCTTCATTTTTAAGCTTATCCCAATTGAGGCAATGCATAGTTCAAGATTGGTTCTTAGTTGAGGAACATAATAGATATAAATACATATATATATACGACTAGAGTTGTAGGAGGAAAGATAGACGATATTACGAAATGGCGGATGGGTTAGTGGGGGTCACCACTAGATATATGGAATGTTTAATGTTTATAAGGCCAGCCACAGCCCCTGTATATTTTTCGAAAAATTCTTCTAGAGAATCCGATTCAATAGAAAAAGAAAATGCGGGCGGTTTACGTTATGAAAGAAACAAATGTATATGTGATATTAGATATATACTAGTTATATAGGGGTTATCTCTATCTATATTTCTATATTAATTTCATTTCAATAGATTTTTGTGATCAAATAAGTAATAATTCATTGGTTGATTGTATCATTAACCATTTTTTTTTTGGTGCGAGGAACCTATCATCATGAATCCACTGATTTCTGCCGCTTCCGTTATTGCTGCTGGATTGGCCGTAGGGCTTGCTTCTATTGGACCTGGAGTTGGTCAAGGTACTGCTGCAGGCCAAGCCGTAGAAGGTATTGCGAGACAACCAGAAGCAGAAGGAAAAATACGAGGTACTTTATTACTTAGTCTAGCTTTTATGGAAGCTTTAACAATTTATGGACTGGTCGTGGCATTAGCGCTTTTATTTGCGAATCCTTTTGTTTAATTTAATCCTAGAATGAAAATGTAAAAAAGTACGTTACCTACTTTTTTCTTATTTTATTAACTCGTTGCCATTTGCTTCTGTGAATTATATCAATACTTTATTCCTACAATTATGTATATGTATTTGTTGCGACAATACCCCGGGAAGGAGTGATTTGAGGATGAGGAATTTGTGGATTCACTCGCTTTCTCCCTTCCCGTCCTTAGTTTAGTACGATGGAATTTTTCTTTTAGGAAGTGTTTGAACAAAGGAGATATTTTGCAATTGATACGAGACCCAGGACCTAACTTAATAAGTATCTTATCGGATACTTCAAAAAAAAAGAAGAAATTTTGTAATTCTCAATCTCAAATTCAATAAATAGATTTAATCTACTCCCATTAACATTAAAAAAAAAAACGGGAAATTAAGAAAAAGAAATCGATAAAAAAAAGGGCGAGTCAAGTGATACAAAAAGAACTCTGTTCTTTCTTAGTCCTATCTATAAGAGGAGAGCATATGAAAAATGTAACCGATTCTTTCGTTTCCTTAGGCCACTGGCCATCCGCCGGGAGTTTCAGGTTTAATACCGATATTTTAGCAACAAATCCAATAAATCTAAGTGTAGTGCTTGGTGTATTGATTTTTTTTGGAAAGGGAGTGTGTGCGAGTTGTATATTTCACGAATAGGTTGGATCTAACCGACTGCACTTTATTTATGTTATTCTATATTTTTATAGGATAAATAGGAAAAAAGTGCATAATCTCGACGAATTCCTTCTGAGTAAATTCATAAATCATATGTAAGAACCATAGCATTTCGTTATTCATTGGTAAGTTAACTTTGATTCTCTATCAACCAACCAATAATGTGAGACCATTAACATGGTTAAAGCTAAACTGTTTGAAGTCCGGGCACAACATGGTACTCTTTCTACCACTACGTTAATAACGAAATGGTTTTAAAAAGAATAGTTGATAATTTTTCTGATATAGAACACTCATATCGATAAAATGATTTGAACCATTTACTAGAATAAAGAAAGGGCGCCTTGCCCTTTATTATATTATCCAATGCCGAATCGGCAACCTATGTTATGTATAAAAAGTGGGAATTTTTGGATTTGAATAAAAAAGGAAATCAATTGAAATTTTCAAATTTTCAATGAAATAAAGAACAAATAAAGAAACAACTTTGCTGACAATTATAGATTTTTTGTCTGGTCGGAAGAGTCCTCCTAATATTCTGTTCTTGTATCGGTTTTGATATGTTTGAATATAAACAGAAATAGAGAGGATAGGCTCATTATATTTTAAAAAGATACGGGAATGTCCATAAAATAAAAAATGGAGCGTGAGAGCCAAATGAATCGAAAGATTCATGTTTGGTTCGGGAAGAGATCATGGAAGTTGTGAAATTAATGGTAAGATAATCTACTTTCATTAAACGATTTATTAGATAATCGAAAACAGAGGATTTTGAGTACTATTCGAAATTCGGAAGAATTACGTAGAGGGGCCATTGAACAGCTCGAAAGAGCCCGGTCTCGTTTACGGAAAGTAGAAATGGAAGCAGATGAGTATCGAATGAACGGATACTCTGAGATAGAACGAGAAAAAGCCAATTTGATTAATGCTACTTCTTCTAGTTTGGAACAATTAGAAAATTACAAAAATGAAACCCTTCATTTTGAACAACAAAGAGCAATTAATCAGGTCCGACAACAAGTTTTCCAACAAGCCTTACAGGGAGCTCTAGGAACTCTGAATAGTTGTTTAAATAGC